AAGGCTGGTACAGGCCAATCCGAGCTTTCCGAAGCACAGAACCCTTCCAAAGAAGCTCCCTACGGTGTCCCTGGTTCCAGTGTGCTGAACGATCTTTTGAGACTGAGCACAAACCTCCGGTTTCGGACGTGAGTGACTTCCACCACGTCAAGGCTCCGATTAGCTCAATACGATTAACGGAGATGCTATATTGGGCAAATCCGGGTTTCCCTTATTCATTTATCGTCGTCGACAAAACCTGGTAACGGATTTTCTTCTTCCATTTTAGTAACTCCGGCAGTATGGACCTGCTTAGGAAAGGTCTACTTGTCGATCTGCATCGGCCTCTTGGACTCCGGGAAGGCAAGCAGCATCCCTTTCTCGATGAAGTTCTGCACGATTTGGTTAGTTTAGAAGTCAGCCTGAACTTACTTTGAAGTCTTTGGCTCAGCCCGCCAACCTTGCTTCGGAATTCTCCAAAGGATGGGTGGAATGGCGCTGTAGGAACCGGTCGGATTCGAACCGACGAATAAAAGTTTTGCAGACTCATGCCTTAGCCTTATATATTAGTAAGCTACGGTTCCCTATCAATTCCATGTCTTTCTCCCTTATCCGACTTTGCTTCACAGGGTGAGACCAGGAATAACAGATGCCGGAATGCTTTGGGAGGAAGGGCACAACATAGGTGGATATGGATGGAATCGAGAGGGAATAAAAAGTCCGGTGTGTGTTGGAGCTTGTGAGCGTTCACGCTCTCAGTTCCCGACATGCTCTGGACAGGACACTGACGAATAATAGAACTGTTGAGGGGTGACTAACCTTGGTTGGGGGGTCGCCCTAAGGTTACGATCCGTTGGGTTGGGAAACCAACCTGGATCCTATTTCCTCCAAAAGCACTACCGATTGAGAAAAAGAATGCTGGTGCTACTTATCAAAGGGCGATGATGAAGATATTTCCGGACATACAACATAAGACAGTTGAGTGCTACGTTGACGACTTAGCTGTCAAAAGAAAGAAGACCATCTAGATGATCTGCGAAGAGTGTTTGAGCGACTGCGAAAGCACAAGCTACGGATGAACCCTGGTGAATATGAGTGCTTCTTCGGTGTTTCGTCCGGTAAATTTCTTGGGTTCGTAGTTCGAAAGCAAGGCATCGAGCTAGATCCAGTAAAGGTTAAGGCCATTCTGGAGATGCCACCACCAAAGAACCTAAAAGAACTGAAAGGGTTCCAAGGAAGGCTGGCATATATTCGACGGTTTATCTCCAATCTGTCTGGTAGATGCCGTCCCTTCTCACGATTGATGAAGAAAGGCGTTGACTTTGTTTGGGATGCTAAATGCCAAGAAGCATTCCAAGATATCAAGTAATATCTCACAAAGCCTCCGGTTTTAGCAGCGCCTATTCCGGGAAAACCTTTCATCTTGTATACAAGAGCTCTAGATCACTCATTGGGAGCGCTTTTAGCCCAAAAGAATGAGGACGGTCATGAAGCAAAGCAGCTCTATACTATCTCTCAAGGATGTTGCAAGGTGCAGAACACCGTTATACTCCAGTTGAGAAAGAATGTCTGGCGCTGATGTTTGCAGTACAGAAGCTAAGGCACTACCTACTGTCTAACACGGTGTATCTGGTCTCGAAGATCAATCCTCTCAAGGTCCTCGTGACGAAAGCTGGGTCACTCAATGCTCACATGGCAAAGTGGTCAATTCTACTGTCGCAGTATGACATTCGGTACACGCCTCAAAAGGCCATTAAAGGGCAAGCCAGGAAAGACATTCTATCTATCCTCGTCTAACAGCCAAATTGGATTAGCTACATGCCTAAGCTAGTCCATTACAGAACCACACGTAGCTACATCCAACTACAGGAACAAGAACAGCAACCTCATCCATTTAGGAAAGGCAGGAAATCCAGAACTAAGACCGGAAAGAGGCAGCGGCAACTGATTCTACTAGATAGGCATTGAAGCTCTTGGAGTCTAAGACTTCTAACTCGCGTCTTAAGTGATCTTCGACCAACCCTCAGGACAGATCAAAGAGGAACTAGAATAGGGGAAGTCATGAGGATAGCTAAAGGCAAGGATCTCATAGATCAGGGTGGGCATAGAGAGGAAGGAAGGAGCTGCTAAGGCTGTCTTTCAAAAGAGTCCTCCCTACTATTTGATCTAAATACTATGCCCCTTACAACATAGGGCTAGCAGCACTCTTAGCTTCCTTGCAAGTGCTAAACCTTGATAAAGGAAGGAAAGCTACATACAAGTCCCAAAGGAAAGAAGCCAGTCATTAAGCACTCATCCATCCTTGCTTCTTATTAGCCTTAGGAGCAAAAGAAAGAAAGCTTAGGAGAGCTTCCAGTCAATGAAGGAGGTAAGGCTCGGGCTCCCCTCATAGGCTGAGGCAGGGTAAGAAAAATCACTCTATTTTAGAGTCAAGTTCAGATCATCTTGAAATTAATGCTCAATAGCTACAGTTTCCATAGTCTGATAGTGCCGACTCATACTAACAACTGGAGGGGGTACCTCAATGGCGGGATAGACAGTAAGAAAAACCTTACTTTAATTAAAAAGAAAGCGCTTACCATCTTTTTGAATGGGACTTGTTTTTTCATCAAATTACCTTAGATGTGCGCGTCTTTGTTTGTCTTTGCTATGGTCAGAATGTCATGAATTTCAAGCATCAATTTGATTCTCGTGCAAAACCTGCTATCTTCATTGCTTACCCCCGCAACAAAAATCTTTGATCTTGCCTCCTGTCCCTATGTGCCAGCCGCCACCTTTTTTGAAGAGTCTTTTCCTTTTCATAATCAAGACCTCCTTCATTCTTCTAATCCCACCGTCCTTCCTCCCTGACACAGCTCTTTTCTATCCTCCCAAGGTTCCACTCATTTCACAAGTCCATTCTCTTCCCATTTTAGATCAATCTTTCGGTCCTGAACCTAGCACATCATCAGATGCATTACTTGAATCATCTACGCCACCAACTTCTGAAATGCAATCTACTCCTCAGCAGGGCCCCTTTCTTGACACTAAAGCACCTCGTCGATCAACTCGACCTCATCACCCACCTGCTCACCTACGTGATTCTTACTGCTCTCATGCCTTATCGAGCATGCCTCTTCAGCAAATGGCCTAGGTATAGGTAATCCTTTTCCACTTTCAAATTCTTTATCTTACTAATCTTCATCTTTTTCATTTCTCACATCTTTATCTTCTAATGATGAACCCAAGACCTTTGCTAAAGCCATTCAACTTCCAGAATGGCCTGAGGCTATGCAGGCTGAAATTCAGGCTCTTGAAGGAAAGAAGACTTGGACTCTCGTCTCACTTCCTTCAGGGAAAGAAGGCATTGAACCCTCGATATCTGTATCTGCCATTCCCTTAATCCAGTCCTTTCAACCTTCACCTCGATCTCAAGAACTGGCATTGAATCTCTCTCCTGCAATCTTACCTGGCAACCAATCTCCTACTCAATCCCTTCAAGCTGTCAACTGCCATCCCTATATCTTCCATTCAATTCCGTCTCCTGAGCTTTCGAGCTTTATCTCCCAACCAGGCTCTCTTATATAGGTATTACGTCCCTGTATCCTTCACTGGGAATCTGTTACTGGCTTCTATCGCCTGTCTGCTGTCCGGTTATATCGGCAACATTGTAAGTGAAAACAAATGATAGTGTATTGCCCCAGACATTGAACTTCCCATCTAAGTCCCTGTCTGTTTCCCTGGGCTCGATCCCTAAAACTGGTAGCTGTCTCCTTCTCCCTCTATCCCAATCTGCCTTCCTCTCAATTGATCTCTGCCGCCCCCTCGACCTATAAATCTATATATGCTATCTGTATCTTTCTCAGCTGGAAGTCTTTAACCGTAACCAGCCCCTCAATTCAAGCTGTCAATCCCAGCAATCAAGCAATCGAATAAAGCCGGTCGACACCTAACTCTCTCCTTCGGAAGGCAATCCCAGCAGCAGTAAGTGAATCCATCTATTAAACCCCCAACACTAATGGATGCTTAAGAAAGCGGAACCAAGCCAGCTATTGGTCAATATGGAGATTGATTCTAAGCCAGCAATCCAGTCTAAGCGAGTGAGTCATATAAGTCTTACCAATCGAATCAAAGCAATTGAGCCAATCGGAGCCGGCACTTTGGAGATAAAGCCTTTCGATCCCCTTCCTCAATCTCTCGTTCAATCGGAGCTTCTCGTGGCAACCTCTCTTCCTGCCTTTAGAATGCATATAAAGAGCGAGCTCATATTCGAAACCCCCCGAGGGGGACTTGGAAGAGGGAAGCCCTTAGACCATTCCTTTGGAATCGAGGGCAGGGGAAGCAGAATGCCTTATTAAAGTCAGAGTTAGAGAAGGAAGGCAATGAATGCTAGTCCTACTACTCAAGAGGAACAGCAATAGGAAAGGAGCAGCCTGCCTTATGAGCTTTCAGGAGGACTACTAGAGAATCTGAACCTTAGAGCTACCTTCTTACACTTCCAGTTAGGCTTAGGCAAGGAAGGGGAAATACATTCAATTAGCTAGGTGGGAACGTCCAGGGGGACCTGCCGGGCTAAGAGCAGAGAGGAACTAACCTTCCGCTTTCACTGGCCTTATTCCACTCACAGTAAGTTAAGGGTTCGGATGGAAAACCTAGCTTGTGCTAACCCTACAGGCAAGTAGCAAGAAAGAGCACAGAGGAACGATATCCATATCCATTTCTTTCATTCCTCGCTATCAATCAATAGAAGAAAGAATTGAAGGCAGGACCAGGACTGTCAGAGGGATGAGACCTATCTATGACAATCATCACTAGATGAGGGAGGGAATCCAAAAGGCAAAAGGCTGCCTACTATCCGGACTGGACTCACTCAGGACTTCCATCTAGAGATATAGAATTGAAAGAAGGAAAAAGTCCTTCGGACCCTGCCTTTATAGATAGTAAGTAGCTACATTCCTTGCCTCTCGGATAGGCCTTTGAGGTTCCTCTAGTTATCTTCTTGAATCACTCTAAGCATAAGACCTTGAATTGCATCTTTGTCTTCTCTCTATGGATAGAGCAATAAATAAGGAATGCATTATAAGAAAGAGGATGTAGCCCTTTCCTTCCTTACTGTACTTGTAGTTGAGTAAGGACTTTAAGCTTATAGTTTTCAGTAGTATACGAAATGTATGGTTGATAGGGCTCTTACCTCCTCAATGTTTATAAAAGAATCCTACCTGAAGGAGAGTGCATCGAAGTGACTCAACCGATAGGTTGAGGAGCGTAACGTCTACTAGTTGGCTTTCCTGTAATCAAATATTGCTTCTATCGGGAGCCGCATAGATAGGCACGATAGAAGGAAAAAAAGGACTTGGCTTTAGTCTTTTTTGATTTTATACTACAAGTCATAGAAGTCAGATCATGCAGACGCAAGAGCGTCAGTCTGCCTTTACTTAACTTAATAGGGCTGAATCTAACCTACAATAAATGGATTGTCGAGAAGAACCATTTCATGAGACAAGTTCAGTCTGCTGCGTCTACTAGTCCCATCATCGTCGGCTAGTCACATAGCGTGGAAAAAGAACCTAGTATGGGCGATCCGGCTTAGTAACATACAAAAGCTAGCTCCATGGGAGAAACTTCCTCACATACTGGATAGGTGGACCAGTACTCACTTGAGGAAGACTTTCAAGACTTGGTTTGGTTCCTCATCTTGGATCAGGACCGAACACTAGCAACCTATTCAGGGAAAGAATCGGTTATGTAAGAAATTGGTTGGGGGCTAAGATAGGTTGATACTCTGAACAATAAACAAAACAAATATTCAATACCAACCTTTTGTTGTACACAATCAATTGTGGAGCTCCTACTCTGGCAAGTCCTATTTACCTCGCCCTTTATAGAGTAAGGGGGAGAGCTCTTATTCGACATAGACTAATACGGCCTCTTAGGGGCCCAAAAGAACTTCTATTTTTTGAAGGAAATGTGCGGCTACTCCTTCTCTTGAGAGGTCCCTTCTTGGAAAGTTCCCGAAGGAAGAGAGCAATCCTTGTACTAATGAAATACAAATACGGAAGATTAGGTGCCCCAAATAAATAAATAAATAAAAAGGCAGTTCGTGCACTGAAGGTATCCCTCTTATTTCCATAAACATAATAACTCCCCCGGGGGGAATTCCTCACATACAGGAAAGCACAGGGCATTGTCCTGCCATTAATTACCCGAGGGAAATGAAAGAAATAGGCATGTACCGAAAGTAGGGGGAAGTCCCCGGTGATCCCTATCCTTTTTGGGAGCTCCAAAAGTGATCTTGCTTCCCTCCGGAGCTCGCTTGTGGGTGGGAATAAGCAGGATCCCCTAACTGTGCTCCTATCTCAATAAGTGAGTTTGCTTCCCCTGCCCGGCATTCCAAAGTCATGGGAGGACACCGCCCCGGCAGATCGGGAAAAAGGGGGTCACTCTGCAACCAAAGATGAAACCCCTCGGCTTTCTTCTATATTAATGGAAAAGTCTCTGGTCTTCCCTCTCCTGTCTTTGAGGAATTCCACGTGCAAGAGGGTCTACTCTCATTGAGGTACCCCCGTTCACTCCGAGGCCATTCAACGGCCATTCCACGAGGTAAGCCCGCTAACCCCGAAAGTCATTGTCTCCTGGTTCGTTCTTCCCTACCAATCTAAGTAAATAAGGGTTCTCGAACCCCGCCATTGAGGTAAGCGCGGATATCCCGATCTGGCTTTTCGGGCTAACCATTCAAAGAAGTTCTTTGATTGGAAAGAACTATCCGAGGTATGCGAAGGTGAAATTCCTGAGCACGGGTCATGCCTCAATTTGGTGAGATCAAGTCCAAGCAAGGCGTAAGCGGAAAGGCAAAGGGAAGTACATGGGACAAGATGCGATCGAGGTTGCGGGAGAAATTTCTACCCTCCGATTAGACCCAAAGTGTTCCAAAGGTTTCACTTCTTAAAGGATAGATAGGGGGGAGAGAAGCGTACAAGAAAGCCCCTACTCCTAACAGTTGCGGAGTTCTACCAATTGTTTATTCGCAATGGCTTGAACGAATCCGACGAAGAATCCCTTGCTTGATAGGGCTTGAGGTTAGAAATCCAAGATGAAATCTCGATGCATCGGATGTGGAAAGTGGCCTATCAACTCGCTCTAAAAGCCGAGGAAAAGCTAAAGAGAAGGACCACAAGGAGGCACCGAAGGTGATAGGGGATCGACCTCTACCATATATATTGAGGAAAGAGACCCCTTTTTCCCTTCCCTCAATATATATGGCACGCTTTACTAATAACATAGAAAGTCAAGGCTCTGTCCTCTGTTCATAAGTTCAGTAGCCAAAGCTAGAAGAAAGAGTCAATCAAGAACCTACATGAAAGGAGGTTGGTGTCACGAGCTGGATTCGAACCAGCACCTCTGGTCAAAATCAATATCCAGCGAACTACCTTTCATTCCGACCGTGAGTTTTGTTTACCCGATTCATCACCTGCTGTTACTGCGACTGAGGTTGCTCCCTCTGGCTCTGATGGTCCTCCATTGGCCTTGGATCCTGGTTCTAGGTGTACTACAACTGACATGACTACACCGCCACCATCATCTTCTGCCGCCGTGTCACGTCATCATATGATTACTCGGTCAAGGGATGGCACCAGCTTGCTCTTCAGTCCGATGCTTCTTTTCGTGAACCGACCTGCTTCTCTCAGGTACCAGAATGGCGCGCAGCCATGCAGGATGAGTTCAATGCTCTACTTCGCAACTCCACTTGGTCTCTTGTTCCCTACCATCCGTCTATGAATGTAGTTGGATCAAAGTGGGTGTTTAAGCTTAAGCGTCGTGCGGACGGGTCTATTGAGCGACACAAGGCCCGACTCGTTGCCAAGGGCTTTACTCAACAGTATGGGATCGACTACGAAGAAAGATTCAGCCCTGTTGTCAAGTCCACGACTATTCGGACTGTTCTTGCTCTAGCGACTTCTAAAGAGTGGCCTATACGTCAGCTGGACGTCAAAAAATGCCTTTCTTCATAGCTTTCTTGACGAAGAGGTTTATATGAAGCAACCTCCGGGTTTTATAGATCCTGCTCGTCCCCTTATTCCGGACAGGAAGGACTCCGAGTAATAGGCTGAGAGAGGAGAGACTGTATTTGGTCTCGATCTAACTCCCGATCTTCTTGCCAACCTGATATCGAAAGCTCTGACGGTCAATGAGAGAGATCCTGCTTATATCCAGTACCTACTCACACAAAAAGCAAGAATGGCTTGTGAAGAGCTCAAGTCAGACTTGGTCTCTATCCCTTCCATAGGAGAAGAATTTAAGAAAGCACAGATTGACTTTCCGGCAACAAGAAACCTTTTCTCCCCCGCGGAAGTCATAGACCACATTATTCATAATATTAGAAGCGAAAAGGCAAAAAAGGCCTTCCTTCCAGATGCCACCGAAAAAGATTTCCAGTCTTACAAACACTGGTTAAACGAGACCAACTGAAAGCAGATCTACGAGCTGCAACCAGAACAAGGGTACAAGCTGCCCCATACGCTTCAAAGAAGCAACAAGCTACATTAGCAGACCGACCAGAATCCGTTCAAAAGGGGTAACCCAAAACTGAGGCTAACTCAGAGCATCGTTCGTGCACCGTTCATGTTAACTTAGCTGCTGGAAGCTTGTTCAAAAGGTGTCCTTTTTCTTTAGTTAGCATTGATTGCTAATCAACTGAGGCCTTACTCAAATAGGGGGTGGGGAAGGAGTACTAGCAATTAGGCTAAGTCTCGCTACTTATGAATCTGCTCGGTAAGGAGAGAGGAAGGAGCAATGGTACGTCAAATCAAAAGGGAAGAAAAGGATGGACTACCGAATGCTTTACATCAGAATGTCATACTTCCATAATTTATTTAAACGAGCCTGAGGGATGTATAGGATTCCTTGCTTGAACTTGATCCTGATCGCTAAGCTAACATGGGGAGAGCACTTTCTCCCCGACGGACAGGAGAGGGAAGCCCAGGGCCTTGTCCTTCCTTATCCCTATCTATCCTACGCTCTTCGCTAGCTGCCATTGCTTAGACTTATTCAGGAAAGAAAGCAAACTCATACTAGCGAGGGCAAACTAGACTCCCTTAAAGAACTAACAGCGCAGTAAGGGAAGTTAAGCAACCAGCCTTACCCTAAGATCTATCTCTCTACCCAGCCTAGCATCCAGATTCAGTTAGCTACTTACCTCAGGAAATAGATCCCATTGATTAGGTATTGATTAGCTAGTTACCGTAGTTGGGTTCCGATCTGTCCTTGCTTGATAGATTGGTAGATAGATGCCATACTGGCTTAGTTAGGTACTTACCCCACGGAGCGGTATTGGATTACAGGAACAGAGCTGGCTCTATCCATACCATATAGGGAAGCAGCAATTGTGCTAAGCTTGCTGAATCCGTGACGACAGAGGGTGCAGACAGGTTAGAGTTCTTATAACAGGCTGATTGATGTCCTATCTGTCGAGGAGCAGATAACATGGATCCGGAGGAAGATCAGCTTTCCGGAAAGATTCCGAAAACTTGGTCTTTCCGCCCTATTAGTAAGCATACGGAATGCTCTCAGCTTTGATTGTTGCTTTGATTGTTGCCTTCCCTTCCCTTCCCTTACTTTTAGTGCTTTTAGTCTCGCCAATGCCTTCAGTCGAGTTCAACTTTCCAGCTACTCTGTACTCTTCTCTTACAGATGAAGTTAGAGATTTCGCTTTACCAAACCTTCTTCCAGAAGTCAAAGATTTGACAACCCTAGTTAGATTGTTATATTGGAATACAATATACTTAGCTAGCTGTGTTTTAGTCCCTCCTAAACCCCTTCACTCCTCTAAACTTCCTATTCTTACCTACCCGCCTTCTTATGATCTAACTGCCTTTCTTCGACTAGTGCTATCAGTGCACTCCTTGCCTTAAGCCCAGATCCGTGCTCGGCTAACCTTCTTTCCTTTCCTCTTTCCCCTTAGTCGAGCATATTACACTAACCTTGTTAAGCTGGAATATAGGGATTCTTTTAGGCTTTCTTTGGGTTCAGTTAACCCCAACATAAGCCTGAAAGCATCAGGAGTCTTCCCACCGCTACTCTTATTCTTCCGTCACTCCGGGAATCAACTCCCAGCCAAGAAGTGAAGAGTGAGACTCCTGTCCTTTCCCTTTCTAATCTAAGAGCTTCTTCCCTCTCTTTAAGTTCCTAACCCGCATGAGAAAGCTTCTATTCTTTTCGTGTCGTGACTCGATTGAAGCCCTTCTTTCTTTGTAGCTATTCAAAGGGTATTAAATCAGGAGGTTCAGAAGCAGAAGGTAGGACTAGTCTGGGTATGAATCAAATCCTTTCCTAGGGTGAGTCCTTATGTAAGTAGAAGGCAGCCATCTAAGAGATGTTACTAGTCTGTATGCAAAGCCTCCTAGTCCCATCCCCTTCTGTAATAGGAACTCCCTGCGGGCGCTATCCTATAAGCAGACGCAACTAGAAGACATTATTGTCTTTATCTAAGTTAGAGGCTTTTATATAGCTTAAACCCTTTCCTTTTCCCAGGTATTCCAAATAATCTTTCTAAAGTGCGGATGAGAGAACCAGACAGCTTCACACCTGAAGGGACGATTAGAGGGTTTAGCAGAATGCATACCTTCCATGTAAATGATCATAGGATAGTAGTCTGAGGTGGTACGAGGGATGTTTCCAACCACAGCTTATGGTAAAATCTCTTTCAACTTCTACTTGACTAAGGCTAGATCCAATCGAAGCAGCGTCTTAGCTAACCCTTCCCTACCATTGGTCCAAGTGGTCTAGGACTACAGCATGCCAAATCCATTAGACCACAACGATGAAATTTGATGCAAACTTCTCAGCTCTCCTACGATTAGACGTAGTGTCGTTTCTGAAACTCCTTCTATCTTCCAACCTAAAGAAATCATGGAAATCCCCTGCTAGCATCGATGGGTACTGGTCATATTGTTCAGCCATTCTATTGATATTCTTCCCTTTATAACTGGACTCAACCTTTACCGACCTACTCTTTCTCTCCCTCCCCTATCCCTCCTTCCATCATCCTTATTTTGAGGTTCGTCGAAGTCGTTTGATCTCAGTCTGTCTAGCCGTCTTCTTAGTTCTCATGGAGGAATTTGAATCTGAAGTGAATAGGCTCATCTCTTCTAATACGGCTGGGAAGAAGGTTTTCCAGAAGTCCTACCGGATGAGGAAGAAAGAATTGATTGAAGAATCCCCTGATCTTTGCCTTATGCCGTTCTCTATTCCTCGTCTCTTTAGCTTTAGTTAGCTTCTTTGCTTATTTATTATACCCGGACTCTAAACTAATTCTTTCTTCAACAAAGCTTCCTATGTTCTCAAGTGGGGAATGCTAGGAATGCGATAGGTAGCAAGTATAATACCTTATTCGTATTATTATGCTTTTTTCTTGTCTAGATTAAGCAAGAATCCCCTTCCTTCTTCTTATTTTAGCCTTTACCTCCCGCTTAAAATATCCCTCTTGGTCGGGATATGAATCCCTCTCTGTCTTAGTCGACTAGTTCCCGACCTTCCTGTTGAAGGTAGATGCCGGTAAGTCAGAAACAACCCTTTTAGCCGAGCCGAGTAACTTGACTCCACTAAGATCTTTCGCCTTGAGCTTCACTCCGGATCTTGACCCTTTTACGGATTATCTTTATATTGAGCTAGAAAGATATCCCATTACCGGCGGAGAACTCAAGGGCTAAGCTCAGCTCGCGTACTTCGGTGACCTCGGGCAAGGTCTGGTCGAGGGGATCAAACACATGCATGGTCAACAAGCGTGGTCATAAGCAAAGCTTAGTCCATGTTTTCGTAGCCGTCGGTATATGGAATAAGCTAGTCAGTCAGGTGGAGGACAGGTGGCTCGGTGCTCATGGTGATCGCTCGGCTCACTCATAGGTTATTCGGAGTCCGGATTTCTCGGATTTCGAGCTAGCTCCCAATCATGCCTTCCCAGATAAAGATTCATTCAGTCTTTTTCTAGTCTGGAAGAAAAAGTTCCGCCCAATCTTTTGATAGTATGTAAGCACCCGACCTCTCCAGTGATTCCGATCAGACGAAGCTTTGATCAGCAGAACTGGCATCTGTCTGCCGGATCGGTAGCAGTGTGAGGGGAATACTCCCACCTCAGAAGATGATCGCCCGGAGAGTTTCTTTCGTCGAATTCACCTCTCCCACGCCCAATCTTTACATCAGTGGACGGTGTAGACATGATTTGACGAAAGGATCGAGATTCGGAAGAATAAACAGAATCCACAGAGTCGACTGATGCCTCTATACTATTGAGAGAAAGATCAGATTGGACTATTTTCAAGACCTGCGGGCCCTACTTACTTCAGGCTTCTCTCCTCCAGGATGCAAGGGATTGCTGCTTCCACTGCTGTCTCCACTCGGTCAAATGCATCCGCCTCTGTCTCTATCTCCACTGCTGGATTGAAAGAAGAGATTGCAGAGTGAAGTAAAAGGTAGCCGGCTGCTACTAATAAGAACCTAACAGAAGATCCAGATGGATCTACTACTTTATATACTTTCCGATCAACTGCTATTGGTGCTTGCTCTGGTGCTAATCATCTATCATGATTAAGAGCGGAAAATTCCCCACTGCTGCCGCTGCTTCGTATTTTGGTTCTTTCAGTGCATTATTGATTTCCTTCAAAGCTCTTTTGACTTCCTCTTGCTTTTCTGCAAGTTGTCCAATGGGATCGAAGACTTGATTCATCTCCACCCTTCCACCCATATGAAATGCATGGGAAGTGCTGTCTATTGAGGAAGTGATGCTTTCCTTGACTTGAAGTCGGCACTCCGGATCCAAGAGAGAGAGCGAATTTGTTGAAAGGGGGGGTTATTACTCTCAACACCGAAATAGCAGATTCTAGCAATGCTTATATCAATGCAGGCACTATCTTCAAATGCTGGCTTCATAATGAACACTAACTGAAAGCGTAATTCATCGAATGAGTACCTATCCCTTACGGGAAGATTTAGAACTTCGTCCGGGGTATACGGGTCTACCAGCTACAACCATGAAGCTGGGGTCATCGTGTTAGAAGGTCTTCTTCCAAGGTGGCAAAGATGAAGCTTGACTCGGGTAGGGACTGCTAAGTCCGCTACTTTGGAAACCTCCAGAGGTGCCGAAGGATCTTCCAACAAAGTGTTCGCTATATCTTCCTCCAAAACCTCTATTGCTTCAAAAGGGTGGTCTTTTCCATAAGGTAGGAGATGAGGTTCCGGGTATACTTCCTAGCGTTGGGAACGCAGGAGGTGCAAGATTTTGCTGATGCAGGGTCAGAGGATTCCTCATTTTGACTATCTTCGCTTGCATCAGAAACATCACCAGCTCCTTGATGTCTTTCAATATGCTCAGTCCGTTTCAATGGAATTGTCCAAACTCGATTGAATGGCATTGAGGCTATTCTGTAGATCCTTCAGGTACTTTGGCAGATTACCAAGGTTAGTACAGATATGGATAAGAGTTAGGTTAGTCCAGTTCAGCTGCTTGTGCAATACCGAAGGTGAAACATCTGAAGGTGAGTGAACTGGATTAGCCACAGACTCTCCATTTACTGTAATTTCCTCGAACGGTGCCATCTCTCTTACAGAGATCTACTTGACTTTTTGATCTCGGAACTGGTGAAGAGTTGCTATTCTTCTTTTTTGACCATGTAGTCAATTCATTACTCCTGGTTTTCGCTTTTCTTCAGGACATTTCGCACGAGTGGAAGTACCCGATTTTACACACTCGAATAAGCTAGAGGTAAGCTGCTCTAACTTAACAATTGAATATTCAATCTTTATTCACTAAGTCTTCCACAGAAGTCATTTTTCTTTGAGTGGGTGTGCTAGAGAAGGCTTGTGAAGAAGTAGGATCTCTGTCTTCTCGTCTTCTCATTCTCATCATCGAAATGGATCTTCTATTTGTAGAATAGGTAACTGGAGGATGAGGTTCACCAGAGGATAGACATTTTTGTCCTCTAAAGGAAAGAGAAACCTTGGAATTGTCTTCCCAAAAGCCCTAAACAATAGGGTTTCATCAGAGAATGATTCATCATAAAAGGAGTCGGAACCAGAAGACGTCTTAACACGAATCTTTGGGAAAGTGGACACAGCAGACCAAGCCCCAAAAGAGGTTGCCGAGCTCAAAGGCGCTCCCCCAGAGCTGGAAGATGGAGGGCAAGCCACTGTCGATGAACTAGTATAAGTGAAAACCTGGATACAGATCAAGAACCCAGGCCAACCTACGCCTTCAAAGAAAGCCTATTTGAGACTAAGGCGGGTTTGGATCGAAATGGAATCCCCCAACTCCCAGCTTCTAGCCCTCTCTTTGCGGGCATTTTCCTTCCTTCGACGAAGCCCCAGGAAATTCAGATTGAATTCGTAACAACGACGGGGAAAGAGAATAAACAGATACGGATAGCAGAAGAACAACTAGACTAATGAGAGTAAGGAACTTAGAGGGAAAAGCGAGAGGATGAGTGAAAATACCGGAAGATTCTTGCTTTGTATTTCAAGTTCCGGGATCCGGCTATAGCTATCACTTGAGAGATCTTATGTCGCTGAAAGACAAGAAATATTGGACTAGACTATTCCTTATGTAGATGTAGTGGATAAGCTCTCCGTGTTGGGATAGGCGTTCGGATTGGAACAGCTATTCTAAGAGCGTGCTGAATCCAACCGTTGCACGTTCTCCCTTTGGCTAAACCACCACTTCAGACTAACCCTTTTGCCTGGCTGGCACTTACTCAAGTTAGAGTTTTGCGCTCTCTCAAAACGCCTGCACGCCTGCGACTCCCCGGTCCTACAAATGAAGCTTCCGAAAGGGGTGCTTGCTGGAGCAGCTCAACGAGATGTGGGTTCAATTCCCGCTATGCCTCATCCTAGTAGGTGTCTGTGCCATTGGGCCAGCTAAACTTGCTCTGATCTAGTGTGCGTCCGCTCCTGTTCGGGCTCACTCAGCAGAAAGCTAACTCTCTTCTCCTGCTTTGTATCGGCTTGACTCCTCAACTGGGTCTCGAGTTCTCTGATACGATCCTGAAGTAAGGATTTAAGAAACCTGATTAGTCAACAAGTAGAGGGAGTGAAGCATATAACAAAGCAATGGCAGACTTAGATCAAGAAAACCTGGGACCTGGAGATAATGCCGTGACTAATCTGCAAGTTAAGGTTGACAAGCTCAGCAGCATATTTCGCGCTTCCCAATGGGGCTTGTATTGGGAGTTAATCATCTTGACTGCATATAATGAGTCAGACTCTACCCAAAGGTTCCGAATGCCCATTCGCGAAGCCATCTCCACCGTATGTATGGCAGATTGCATAAAGTTCCACCTTCCAAATCTCTCTCCACTCAACCGTCTTCCGGAAAGCCCAAAGAGGATGGCCGATAAAGTCCCTTGCTATCGCAGCCGCAGTAGCCTCTATTGCTACTGAACCGTCTGTGTTCACTTTTCTTTTCGGAGGGTTCGAAGAAGAGTAACATTCAGCCATAGATGGCTGAGCAGGGTGACCATGCACTCTCCAAAACTGAGTGAAAAAAAAAAAAAAAAAAAAGTAAATAACTCTCAGTTTCATCTGATAGGAAACCGAATGCAGTCTCAATTTGACTTCCCTTACAATTTTCCAAAACGACGTTCTGCTTACTGCTTGGATTCCCTTCATGGCGCCTGGAATTTCTCTCACGCCAAACATAGTATATGACTGCTGTAAAGGAGAGCTTTAGGATCAGGCCAGTAAAGGCCGAATTCTTAGTTTTGATTTCATTAATCCATCGGCAAACATCATGAAGGTTGGTTGCAGGCTGATCATATCCAAATTTAGAACAGAGCTGAGCCCAAATCCACCCTGCATAGCTGCACTGAAAACAGAGATGTTCGGCACTTTCATCTTCAAGCATGCACAGGCCACAAAGAGTCACGATGTTGGGATAAAATCTGCTAACTCGATCTGCTGTAAGAAGCCCAGAGTTGAGGGCCATCCAGGCGATAATACTGTGCTTGGAGATATTGAATTTGTTCCAAACGATGCCTGCATAGTCGACCTTAGGATGGGTCTGCCTAATGAGGTTCCAGGCTGTTTTGGAGTTTCCATTTCCATCCGGGCTGAGAGACCAACCTGTCTTCAACAGGGAGCTGCGGGAGTTCATACAGGGCAATCTCTTGCATTAGACACTGTCCAGCCATTCTGCGGTTAGGAGGAAGGTTCCAATACCCATTTTGGATGAAATCGCTTACTAGAGCATGGTCCGGGAGACCTGTTTCCATTAGAACAGTGACCTCGTACCTGTAGCTGATCGGGCCATTTCTAAGCCCTATTTGAGACTAAGGCAATGCCACAGCTTCGTGCTTTCGCCATTACAAATCTGAAACTTGATAATAGCATTAGCCACCCAAATAGAATGTCTCCTGAGATATCTAAAATGAACCCATTGAGTCCAAATGGACCCATTATCATTAACTATTCTCCAGAAAAGCTTTAACATGGCAGTCCTATTCCAGCCCTCAATAGTTCTTAAACCCAATCCACCTTCATCCTTCGGTCTACATTGGACCAGCTGATCGTATGGATCTTATAGGTGGGTTCGGGGCCTGACCAAAAGAAATTCCGAATGCTCAATGAAATGGATTTCCTTCTCCGGAAGCCTGAAAGCGGACGATCAATAGATGTGAAGGCTTGCAAGCACTGAGGAGATGAGCTCCATTCTTCCGGCATATGACAGCCGCCTTCCTTTCCAATTGCTAATTCGGTGATTGAACTTGTCCAAGAGGAGGAGACAGTCGGAGTGTCTCAATCTGGTAGAGACTAGGGGCAGTCCCCAGTATTTGAGAGGGAGCTGCACCTCCCCATCTAAGTTATACAAGAGTACGAATGATTTTTCGTTTGACCCTATAACTGGTGGCCGAGAATGATAGGGAACATTTGGCTTTCTTAATCCCAAGACCTGCCCAGCTGTGAAACTCATTCTGGTTGATGGCCAAGGCATTACGCACGGAGCTATCTGCGAAAATGAGTACATCATCAGCATATATTATATGAGAAAGATAGAGTTTATGAAATCTTCTTGAATAGGTGATCAGGTTGTTGTTTACTCCCCTGTTAAAAAGCTGGCTGAATATTTCCATGACTAGGGTGAAAAGATAGGCTCTAAGAGACCTGTCTCAAACCGCAGCCCCCCCTGAAGAAGCTAGATGGAGATCCGTTAATCATAACTGCAAAGGACACTATGGAGATACATTCTCTAATCCATCTTACCTAAATTTCAGGAAACTTCAAGGATTCAAGGGTATTGAGGACAGCATCCCAAGGAACGGAGTCGTACGCCTTGCGAATATCTAACTTGGCGCAAAACTTAGGAGTTCCTTTGTCTCTATGAAAGTGACGGACCAGCTCGTGAGCCAGAAGAATGTTTTCACTGATGTTCCTGCCTTTAATGAAAGCCGACTGATGGGGACCCACCAACTCATCAAGCACTTCCCTAAGCCGATTCGCCAAAATTCTCGAGATTTTCTTTACGAGCACGTTGCACAATGAAATAGGTCTGAACTCCTCAAAG